AGGATTGTTTACGGAGAAAGACTAATGCGGATTCACACTCAAATACATAAGAATTATATAAGAACAAGAAGAGTCTTTGATTCCCCTTTGAAAAAAGAAAAGAAATGGATTTCTTTGGAGTAATGAGACTATTCCAATTATGAAACTCATGGAGAAAGAACCGCAATAAATGTAAAGACGGAACATCTTGTATCCAGCCTTGAAGAACTTGAACCAGGATTTCGAGATGGATGGGATAGGGTATTAATATATCTGATACATGATTTAAATGTAATAATTTGTCTTCTAAAAAGGGAAATGTTGCATGAATAGATCGTAAATTCTTAATTTTTGGTATTTTTTCTTTTTTTTCTTCAACGGAAGATAAAAATATTATCGAGAATGGAATTTCCATAATGACTGAAAAACCCTCTAATATCGTTTGATAATAAAAATTCTTGTTTTGCCGAACTAATCGATTTCGGTTAGAATCATTAACCAAATTACTCAAAGAATTCTGTTGATACATTTGAGTAATTAAACGTTTTACAATTATTAAACTAAATTTATTATCATAAACGAAATTTTCCGAGGATTCGTAAAAAATCAATCCATTTAAAACATGATTATGAGCAAGTGCGTAGATGTACTCCTGAAAGAGAAGTGGATATAGGAAGTATTGTTGACGAGACCCATCTTTTTCGAAATAGACTTTGAATTCTTCCATTTGAAATTTTATTTGATTGAACTAAATGCAGGAAGAATTTCTTGGATTATCAAATGATACACAGTGCGATATGGTCAGAACGCGGTATAGAAAAAAACGAATACCACGGAGACAGGGAGTCCAATCAACAGACCTTCCTTCCTCTCTTTTTGCATTCAACCGGTTTGTGTTTGTTATAGTTACACGAGATGGTCAGAAATCTTTTATTTTTGCAACCCAATCGCTCTTTTGACTTTGGAAAAATTTATCTCTATCAGTATACCGGTTCTCTTACACATTCGTCTCCACTCTATAATATGGAATAGTTAGGATTCAAAAAGGAATCAATGATCCACTCACAAGAGAACCCTTTCCCGCATCAGGCACTAATTTATTTTTAACGTCTAATTAGATTGGGTAATCATTCGAATTAAGAACATAAGCTCGTTTCTTTTTCTTTCCTTAGAATTGGAGCCACAGGGCTCTATCCATTTATTCACTCGACCCAACTCCAACCGCGAATTGATTTTGTCATGTTCCAAAAATCAAACAAAACTATTTTTATATCGATCCGGTAAGGATGGAGTATTCTCAGAGTTCTTCATTAATACGACATGCTGTTTTTTCCCTTCATTCCCTTTAAGGATCAGTCGTGGTCTTATTAAACTCTACCAATAGTCTGGACGAATTCGTTGCTTCATCCAAATGTGTAAAAGATCATAGCCGCACTTAAAAGCCGAGTACTCTACCGTTGAGTTAGCAACCCAGATAAAAAAATAGGGTATATAGATACGATCGGAATCAAAAAAATAATCAATAGATTGCATGACTTCGCCAAAACATTAACCTAGCAACAAATCGAAAAGAAAGATTTGATAATCGATTAGAAAGACCAAAAAATGGACAGAATACAACGGATTCCTGGAAAAAGCTAAATAAATAGGGATCAATGTGAAAATTTACAGATCGACCCTTTCTTTTATCTTTTATTTTGAATGAAAAAAAAAAAAAAAAAAAATACTATTTTATTTCTTATGTCACAGCGAATCCGGCAAACTCAACCATCTGGTTGCAGTGAAGGAAAGAACCAAACATATGGGACGTGGGGAAATAGATCTATTTCCCCACGATCTAATTATATTTGTTCGATACACCATTGTCAATATGAATTGAATGTTGAGAAAAAAAAAAAAAAAAAAAAGAAATATCTCCAAAGAGCACTTGTGTTGGATTGGCACGCCATAAATAATAAATGAAACGTGGATGGAAAAATAAATAAGGAAGAGGCGGGAAGAAAATATATTGGATCTATTCAATTAATGGAGGTCCAATAAACAAGATTAAACTCCTGTTGAAGTCCTAGAGCAAAATAAAATAGGTATGAATAGAGCAAGAAAAAGGAGAATAGCGGGGAAAAATTATACAAAGCTATATCCTGTCATCCCCCGTTTTTCAACTTCATTAATTTTATTTCATTTCGTTTGATTTCCTTGAAGTTCCTTAAATACCTCTGCCTTCTTTAAAATATCATGAACAGTTTCTGTAGGTTGAGCCCCCTTTTCCAGAAAATTTAGAATAACAGGAACGTTTAAATAAGTTTGATTTTTTATCGGATCATAAAAACCCACTTTACAAAGATCTCTTCCCTCTCTTCGAGATCGAACATCAATTGCAACGATTCGATAAATGGCTCATTGGGATAGATATATATAAACAATACCCCCCCTAGAAACGTATATGAGGTTTTCTCCTCATACGGCTCGAGAAAGAATGATTCTAATTTCTCTTCTGTATATAGTGTCAAATGGATCCATAAATCGGTAATTAGACTCTAATTTGAAATTTGAGTCGTTTTTACCTTCAAAAAAAAAAAATATCATTCGTACTCATAACTCAAGTTGGCTAATTCTGAAAAGAACTCTTTAGACATTTCTTGAGCCGTCTCTAACCTCTTTTCTTTGTCTCGTCTCGAATCCATTTTGATTTCTCATTCGGATCCAATTGTTAAGACAATTGAAAATTGTGTTTTCTTGTTCCGGGATCCTTTATCTTTGCTTTGAATCATTGGGTTTAGACATTACTTCGGTGATCCTTAATTGTTTCAAAATGGCAGCAACATACCCTTTTTATTTCTTTATATGGAAAAATCATACGAACAATAAATTCCACTTTGATACACTTTTGATCGAAATAGTTTTACCAATTCCGACAATTTTTTTTTATTTCAAACTTGTTGGGTTCGAATTTGAACCCTTCGATTTCTCTATTTAGTATAGATATACTTACAAAGCTGTTCCAACTTATTGATTGGTGCTAACCCTAGATTCTTCCCCCTGAAAAAGAAATCAATCCTTTCTGCTCGAGCTCCATCATGTACTATTTACAACCCAACAAAATTTGGGTCCCGATGGAACAGAACAAACTATGTCGAGCCAAGAGCATATTCATTCCTATAGAAAATGGTGGATGTAATATTCCACAGCCGATCATGTCCTTCAAGTCGCACGTTGCTTTCTACCGCATCGTTTTAAACGAAGTTTTACCATAACATTCCTCTAATCTCAAACCGGTATGGAATTGATTCAATATGAAAGTATGAATAGTCATTGGCTCAATCGATACATAATAAAATAAATAGTCCTTACTTTCTTTTTTTATCTAGAAACGTATAGTTATTTATCCGTAGAAGTCTACACACGGATCCAATTGCACCTCATATTCGATCATATGATAGATACACTTTTATAAAAAAAAAATGAAAAAAGAAAAAGCTTGCTTAACACCTATTTCCACCTTCAACAGATTACTCTCGACGATTAATCATGAAGGATCCCATCCCACTCGTAAGAGTTTTTCTAACAGTAATGGAATTTGTACCAGAAACCCCCTACATTTCAGTATCTACATAGAATATATAAAATAGAATATATAAATGACCTATTTATTTAGTTATTGACTTTCCTAAACAGGGAGACCTTTCTTTCGCATTTTGATGCCCGATGCATTATGTGGGAATCTCCATTTCATGAATATGGAGCATAAAGTTTCTTTTTTGTAAATGATTAACCAACTTAAATATGAATATGAGTAGGACGAATATACTCTGAACGTGATCAACGGTACACTCCATTTTTTTTATTAAACTGTTGATCTATGTTTCCATACTACCTAATATGACAAAGATATTTATTTCTATTGGCATCTTATCGGTACTCTATCATGTTTGTAGAGAAAGCATATCGAAAAGAAAAATATTATTCCAACATTAGATTCTTATTAGAAAAAAGAAAGCACGATTGGATCACACTGTATCCAACATTAAACGCTTAAACAGAAAAAAAAATTGAAAGAGAAAAATCTTTATTCTAATAGAATTGGTCTGGGACGGAAGGATTCGAACCTCCGAATAACGGGACCAAAACCCGCTGCCTTACCACTTGGCCACGCCCCATTTATATTTCTATTCAACACTAATACCGGTATTAGTTATTCGTCAATTTCAACCCAAATAGATGGGGAATAAGTTGTTAATAGGATTCTATAGATGTATATGAAAAATAAAAAAAAAAAAAAAAAAATTATTGATCATTGTATGGAATTCAATTAAGATATTGTATGAAAGTCTAATTTCTTGTATTCTCATTTCAATTTGAAATTGAAAGATTTAAAATGGGGGAATTCAAAGAAAAAAAAAAAAGAAGTATTTTTGCACCTACCTTCTTTATTGATTTTTCACTTATATCAATACTTATATCACTAACTCAATAAAAATGAAATTATCTCCAAGAACGAAATCCTTGTTATGCTTAATATACTTAATTTGATCTGTATCTGTCTTAATTCTGCCCCTTATTCGAGTAGTTTTTTCTGCGCTAAATTGCCCGAGGCTTATGCTGTTTTCAATCCAATTGTAGATTTTATGCCAGTCATACCTGTACTCTTTTTTCTCTTAGCCTTTGTTTGGCAAGCCGCTGTAAGTTTTCGCTGAAATATTAAATACTATCCTAGAAACATTCATCATTTTTTCGAGAGAAAAAAGTTCCAATACAACAATTGATAAAATCAGATAAGTCTTACATTATGAACCGAACCCCCGGTTCAAACATTGAATTCAAATTCTTGGATAGTCGCAAAAAGTCTGGATCAGCTCATTTCCTTATTTTAACCTTCCATTCCGGGGAGCAAAGACTCTATTAGGTTCCTCCACAATACCTAATCTTGGATATGCCAAGATATCGTTTTGGTAACGAAAAAATAAGAATCTTATTGCAAATCTTGTTACAAATGAATTCATAAAAATTCCTTTCTTTTCTAT